AAGGAGTTGTTGTTGAAAAATCTAAAACTGGAAAGGCATTTTAGAATTTTTATGAAAATTGAATAATGATCTAAAGATATCCATTAAACACAGTCTAAAAAAATGGATCAATCGTTGAATTCGTTTCAATTGAGAGATTAAATCCGGTATAAATATTAGAAAGGGCGGAAACCCCATCTTCGCAAACATGAATAGATATATCTTTATTTTACAATTTTTCACAAAAAAGATTTATGCGGAAGGATTTGTCTTTGATGAAAAGTTTTCTATTTTTAGAGTTCAATTTTTTAATAATTTTAATTCAATGTAGATACCTATCCAAAATAATATGAATGACTCACTATTAACTCGGTTTTTTGGCCATAATCATTATGTAGGAGAGGTGGCCGAGTGGTTCAAGGCGTAGCATTGGAACTGCTATGTAGACTTTTGTTTACCGAGGGTTCGAATCCCTCTCTTTCCGTACTCTTCACCTAATTCACCAATGTTACTGACTGCAATGCATCAAATAAGAATGTATACTCCAACAGTTAGACCTTTCTTTTCTTTGATATCGATTATGTATTCCTAATCCAAATCTTCTGTGGTACGAAAAATACTGGGCAAAATGGACAAGGAATGAAAATCCCCTACCGATCTATGATACATGAATGAGATCAAAATCCCCAGATCAAACCCCTTACCTTACTTACCCCGGGTCCCTTTACTTAAGCCAAAATGGAGAGGTCAAAATTGTCCGAACCCTTGTTATTTTAGTTGGGGTTAAGTCTGACGAGAGTAATATTCTACAACTAGCAATTCATTTATTTTCAAACCGACCCATTTACTATCTATTATTTGATTGACGAATCCTTCATATTGGAATGGGTGAAGAGTCAAATGGTTTGGCAACTCCTCGCGGGGGGATGAATCAAGATAATTTTGAATCAGAGCCCTAGATTTTTGCTCATCCCTCACTGTAATAATATCTCGGGGTTTACAGCGATAACTTGGTATATCTACTATACGACCATTAACTAAAATATGTCTATGGTTAACTAATTGGCGGGCTTGAGGAATAGTCGAAGCCATACCCAATCGAAAAAGGATGTTATCCAAACGCATTTCAAGTAATTGTAGTAAAACCTGACCTGTTGATCCTTTGGCTTTTCCGGCGATACGAACGTATTTAAGTAATTGTTGTTCTGTAAGACCATAATGAAAGCGCAATTTTTGTTTTTCTTCTAAACGAATACGATATTGAGATTTTTTTCCGGGGCGCGATTGGTTTCTAAGATCGCTTCCGGCTCTAGGCTTTTTACTAGTTAGTCCCGGTAAAGCCCCCAGACGACGGATTTTTTTGAAACGAGGCCCTCTGTAACGTGACATAAAGACTCCTTATTTTTTATGAAATTTCATAAAACAAAATTAAAACTAAACTAAAATATGATAAATTAATCGAAATTTACTGAAGTATTGTATTACAAAGAATAATTAGAGGAATTGTATCAATATCCGGACCTTATTGTATATAAATAATTGTATTATATAAATAAAAAGAATTTAAAATAATAATAAAAAAAATTCAGGGTTCTTTTCTTGATTGATTTGTTCTACAGAGACCGAACTCCTCCAATCCCATTTTTATTCATAATTGGAAGTTCCTACGAGATGATAGGGTGACCCTTGGGAAAAGGGAAAGAAGTTTTTCGCTTTGATTTCACATTATCAATTATGTAAAAAATCAAAAATCAAACAAACGGAGAAAAGCCGGCTATCGGAATCGAACCGATGACCATCGCATTACAAATGCGATGCTCTAACCTCTGAGCTAAGCGGGCTCACATAACATAAATTGTGCACGTATACTAATTTAGTAAACTACTGAGATATTAACTGTTCATTCTTAGCTATTTCATAAGAAATATGATATATAGAAAAATAGAAATTCATAAGAAATATGATATATAGAAAAATAGAAATATCAAAAATAAGGAAGAATAGAAAATAGAATTTTAGAATTTCCAAACATATTGGATATTTGAATATTTTGGATATTTGAATATTATAGAACATACCTATTAATATAGCGATATTATTAAATATCGCGATATCAAATTTTGATCTATTTCTCAAATATATGTTTATCAATAATAAATATCTTAATTAGCTTAATTAGATGGTAAGATTTTTTTGACTATTCTATGTTTACTATTTTTTATTACATAATTTTATTATATTTCATATATATTTTATATATAGAAATATATATATTTCATTTTAATTTAATTTGAAAATATATTTAAATATATCATTTTAAATAAAATCGAGTAAAGTAATGTAATTAAGTTTAGAATCTTATTCTATTTCTATATTTATTGCTATTTCTATATTTATTGTATATTACATTTCTATATTTATTGTATATTACAATCTTATAATATTATTATTTATTATATATAATTCGAAATAATTTCATATTTAATTAATAAATAATTTTATTTTGAATTCTCTTCTAATTCTAAATTAACGGAATGGTTAGTTATAGCCATTTTATTAGTTTTAGTTATGGCTATTAATTGAATTTAAAATTAATAATACTCAAATCTTCCTTTTCGTTTTTTTGTTATGTTATAATGTTTTTTTTTGTTATGTTATAGAAGGCCTGCCCTAAGAATAACATGAAAGATAAAAGCGCAATCCAGATCATAATGAAACACTCCTCTGGTTTCATTCGGAAAGGTGAAAGCTAAGACGAAAAAAAAAAAAAAGAATCGACCGTTCAAGTATTTAAAATTTCACGCTAAAAACGGTAGAAATAGGGGCATATATAAGTATAATAAATATATATTATACTATAATATATATGTTATGCGATCTATATTGAATTGATGATATAGAAATGATAGAATCATTTCTGATTGGACCAAATACGGGTCTCCGATAGAGATGAAAGAAAATATACAAGAAATAAAATAGTAGAAAAAACTTTTCAATATAGGAACCGGTATCTAATGAATTCAACCGGTCCAGCATAATAGAAATGAAAGAAAAGGGGGGGGGGGCGGCATCATGATGTGATCTTAATCACATCAAAAAAAAGAGGGGATATGGCGAAATTGGTAGACGCTACGGACTTAATTGGATTGAGCCTTGGTATGGAAACCTACCAAGTGAGAACTTTCAAATTCAGAGAAACCCTGGAATTAAAAATGGGCAATCCTGAGCCAAATCCTGTTTTATGAAAATAAACAAGGGTTTCATAAACCGAAAATAAAAAAGGATAGGTGCAGAGACTCAATGGAAGCTGTTCTAACAAATGGAGTTGGCTGCATTGTGTTAGTAAAGGAATCCTTCCATCGAAACTTCAGCAAGGATGAAGGATAAACCTATATACATACGTATAGTACTGAAATACTATCTCAAAATGATTAATGACGACCCAAATCTGTATTTTTTTATATTTATATGAAAAATGAAAGACTTGTTGTGAATCGATTAAAAATTGAAAAAAGAATCGAATATTCATTGATCAAACCATTCACTCCACCGTAGTCTGATAGATCTTTTTAATAATTGATTAATCGGACGAGAATAAAGATAGAGTCCCATTATACATGTTAATATCGACAACAATGAAATTTATAGTAAGAGGAAAATCCGTCGACTTTAGAAATCGTGAGGGTTCAAGTCCCTCTATCCCCAAAACGACCCGGTTGACTCCCTAATTATTTATTTTCATTTTGTTAGCGATTCAAATAAAAATTCGTTATATTTATCATTCATTCTCATTCTACTCTTTTCTTTCACAAATGGATCTGAGCGAAAATTTTTTTCTTATCACAAGACTTGTGTGTGATATATATGATACGCGTACAGTACAAATGATTTGAGCAAGGAATCCATTAAATTTGAATAATTAACAATACATATCATTACTTGTACTGTACTGAAACTTTGAAAATTGATTTTTGAAGATCCAAGAAATTCTATTAGATCCTGTATAATACTTTGTAATACTTTTTCGTTTTTCTAATTGACTAATTGACATAGACCCAAGTCCTATATTAAAATAAAATGAGGATGATGCGTCGTGAATGGTCGGGATAGCTCAGCTGGTAGAGCAGAGGACTGAAAATCCTCGTGTCACCAGTTCAAATCTGGTTCCTGGCACATGAGTAATTTGTATGAGTATATATTCTAAAAATTAATTGATATGGGTCGACATACATATTCATTAATAGTATAAATCGTGATACATATTTATCCATCTAAATGTCGGAGATATACCCCTTATATATATCATATGTATATAAAGTATACAAAAGAATTCCATTTTGTTTCCTCTTGTTTTTTTATTTGTCCATACTGTGTCTCCTTTTGTTCAAAAAAAACGTTAATACTTTATACATATTCGAAAGGCTAAATTAGTTAGTTGAAAGAGAAAAAGTATAGTCTAGAGGAGTTGAAGGATGGGAATAGCCAAAGTTCATTTCAGATACAGTACAAATAGAATATGATCCTCTTTCATTTCCTTCTATATTTTTTTCAGATTCTATTTCTTCATTTCCTCCTATGTTACTTTCTATAGCCCATCTAAGTGATGTGCGCGGTACATAGTTCATAATGCGGAACTCTTTTAGTTTCATCCTAGTGGCTCGGCTCATTCGAAAAAGTATCTTCAAAATTTGAGAATCTCAATGAATCCTCTAATTTTTTTTTTTTTAGTATTTATTTTATTTAGCCCACCCAATAACTAAAAAAAAAAATAATATGTGAATGAAACTTCAATTACTATGTTTGATCTCGAAGAGAATGTACAAAAATTCTTTGAATATCTGGAGTTGTAGAAGTGAAGATTAGTTTCTGATTATTCAATGAGCATCTTGTATTTCATAAAAATTAGGGGCAATATAATCCTTACGTAAAGGCCATCCTATCCAACTTTCAGGCATTAAGATACGTTTCAGGCGTGGATGATTATCATAAAGGATTCCCAGCATATCATAGGATTCCCTTTC